CAACCATAGGTTCCCCTGAAAATCCTTAACTTTAACAAAGACGTTCACAAGATATTCTATTTTTCCATAGAAATGGATTCGTTCAATAAAAACTCCAAAAGAAGTTGATCGTAAATGAGAAGATTGGTTACGTAAAAAGAATAAAACGGATTCATATTCCCCTACATGAGAATTATATAAGAATAAGAATAATCTTTCATTTCTTTTTGAAAAAGAGGAACTGGCTTTATTTAGCCTAATAAGAGTATTCCAATTACAATACTCGTTGAGAAAAAACCGTAATAAATGTAAAGAAGAAGCATCTTTTAACCAATAGCGAAGAGTTTGAACCAAGATTTCCACGTGAACAGAGTAGGGTATTAGGATATCTAATACAAGACTTAAATGTGGAAAATTGTCTTCTAAAAAGGGAAATACTGAATGAATCGATCGTAAATTCTCAGAATTTACTACCTTTTTCCTTTCTAGACAAGATATTAATCGCAGAGAAAATGGAATTTCCAAAATCAAAGAAAGCCCCTCCGATAAAATTGGAGAATACAAATTCTTGTTGCGCACCAAAAAAAGGTTTTTGTTTAAATCATTAGGAGTACTAAGAAAATGATTCTGTTGATACATTTGAGTAATTAACCGTTTCACAATCAGTAAACTGGATTTATTGCCATAACCCGGATTTTCCGACAAAATCGATCTACCAAAACCATGATCATGAGCAAATGCATAAATATACTCCTGAAAGATAAGGGGATATAGGAAGTCATGTTGTTGAGATCTCTCTAGTTGTAAATATCTTTGGATTTCCTCCATTTGAACTTCTAGTTGAATCAAAGGGAGAAGGTTTTTGGGGTTATCGAATGATACATAGTGCGATACAGTTAAAACAAGGTATTCTAGTAAGAATAGATACCTCGGAGACAGGTAAACTTATCAACAGATTTTCCACTCTCTCTTTTTCCATTCATTTCATTTAATTTGTTTATACTATAGGATACCAAGATGGTTCGAAATCTTTTATTTATTAAACCTAATCGCTCTTTTGATTTCGGAAAAAACTTTCTTTATCAATATACTCTTTCTTTTACACACACATCTCCATTCCACATATAGAGAATGCCAATAGTTAGGATTCAGTAAAAAATCTAGAATCCACTCGTAAGGGGGAAGCCCTTCCCGTATCAGGCACTAATCCATTTTTAACGTCTAATTAGATCGGGAATTATTCAAATTAAGAACAGAAGCTGGTTGCTTTTTCTTTCTGATAATTAATTAATAATTGAAGCCATAGGGCCCTATCCATTTATTCATTCGACCTAAATTCCATTCCAAGAATGCAAACAGGGTTTTGTACCGATCCGATAAAAATGAAATATCCTCAGAACTCCCCATTCATACGACATGCTATTTTTTCCATTTATTCCCTTTCAGGATCAGTCGCGGTCTTCTAAACCACACCAATGGTATGGACAAATTTCTCACTTCATCAAAATGTGTAAAAGATTCTAGTCGCACTTAAAAGCCGAGTACTCTACCGTTGAGTTAGCAACCCGAAGAAAATATAGATTAAAGAAAATTTCAGCAAAACAAAAAACAAATAAGGGGTATAGACAAAAGGGGGTATAGATACAATCAAAATACATTAAATTCAATTTAAACAAAGAGAAAGGAGATTTTATGAGCTAATCAAACCATTGCACTAAAAACTCGAAAAAACGGATTTTCGAAAACATTTGAAACATAAAAATGAATTAATTAGATTAAAATACAAGAAATTCTCATATATAAAAAAATATCCAGAATTGGAAAAATGGAGAAAGTTAGGGAACGAAAATAAATAGACCTGGTTCACTTATCACGATAAATTATATTTCTTCGATACACTCTTGTCAATATAAATGTTGAGAAAACAATACAGTGTAAGGGGGGGGGAATCAAAAAAACAAGCATAGAAAAATTATACAAAGTTATATACAAAATCGCTACCCCCCCCTTTGGTATTTCTTTAATTGAATCTCATTTGATTAGACAGAAGTTCATTAAAAACTTCTGCTTTTTTTAAAAGATTCTGAACAGTTTCTGTAGGTTGAGCACCTTTCTCAAGGAAATATAGAATAAGAGGAACATTTAAATAAGTTTGATTCTTCATTGGGTCATAAAAACCCACTTTTCGAAGATCTTTTCCTTCTCTTCGGGATCGAATATCAATTGCAACGATTCGATAGACGGCTCATTGGGATAGATATAGATGAACAATACCTCCCCTAGAACCGTATAGGAAGTTTTCTCCTCGTACGGCTCGAGAAAAAATTTTGATTCGAGGTTATGTAATTCTAATGACATAAATGCCAAATGAACCTATAAAATCAATTAGACCACGTTTCAGTCTTTTTTCTTCCTGAAAACCAAAAAAACCATTCGTACTCAAAACTCACAACTCAAGTTGTATAACCCTCAAATAGCTCAAAGGAAAAATCTTTCGTCAACTTCAATTCTTGAGTGGTCTTTAGCCCCTTTTGTTTATCTCGTTTAAAATTCTATTTCGATTCTTTAGTCGTATCCAATTATTGAGATTTTCGATCCATTTAAAGGGTGTTTGCTTGTTTTTAGATCCTTTATCCTTATTTGAAATCATTGGGTTTAGACATTACTTCGGTGCTTCTTAATCCTTTCAAAATGGCAGCAACATACCCCTTTTTGATTTCTTTCTATCAAAGAATCCCGTGGTCAGTTGATTCTCCGACGATACACTTTGAATGAAAGGAAAAAGTTAATTAATTCCAACCAGTTTTGCTTTTGAATTGGAAACTTGTTCGGATTGGATCCTTTCGATTTCTATATATGGAAGATATATTTACGAAGTTGTTCCAATTGATTGATTGGTATTTAACCCTAGACCCTTACCCCCGAGAAATGAATTAATCCTTTCTACTCGAGCTCCACCGTGGACTATTTAGAACCCAACAAAAACGAAGGATTCAAGTGTAACAGAACAAACAATGTCGAGCTAAGAGCACCCTCATCCCTAGATAAATCGAAAATGGTGGATGTAAAAATCCACAACGGATTCTGTCCTTCAAGTCGCACGTTGCTTTCTACCACATCGTTTCAAACGAAGTTTTACCATAATATTCCTCTAAGTCGGAACCGTTATGAAATTGATTCAATTATGGAATCATGAATAGTCATTTAGTTCAGCTGTTCATAGACATCGTAATCTAGACCTTTTCTTCCGTATATGATATGGAAAGACAGCACCTTTAACATCCATTAATAATATACCATTACATTATTAAATTATTAAAAGGATTTCGAGTTTAAATTGAAAAAGTTTCCTAGTTGGACATCATTATTTAATTTGATTAAATTTGACAAAAATTGGATAATAAGCATCGCCTTTGATCTTATAGGGGGATAGGTCCTTCTTTTTTAATTGACTCATTACTGCTAAAATTTCAAATAGATAAAGAGATCAATCTTTTTTCATAAGATGTATAAAAAAATGATGTAAGTTGAAATTTGAATCTTTATTCTTTTCATCTTATTACGAAAATCAAAATTGAAAAAAAAAAAAGAAAAACCATAGGGAGGGATTTTCAGATAGACCGAGGGATTGTCAGATATTCTAACAATCTAGAATTGAAATAATTTCAATTCCAATAATTATAATTTAAGGGATCACAAATGTTTTTACAAAAACCCAAAACTTATTATCATTGAAATAGAACGATATATACCGTATAAACGAAACATTTCCTCATTTTAGAGGATTCAATGGTATGTATTTTGTTTAACATGGAATTGAATAATATTTCAATAATCGCCTCTTGTCATAAATGTGGATTAACTCTTATCCACTCCCTTATTTCTCTCTAAGAGAATAATGGAGTCGACGCTGGGACGGAAGGATTCGAACCTCCGAATAGCGGGACCAAAACCCGTTGCCTTACCACTTGGCCACGCCCCATTTCAATTTTGAATCGATACCAAGAAACAATAATATTGGTATTGGTTTTTTGTCAACCCCAGCCAAAAATCTCTATATGTATAGAACACGTTGGTACTGGTATTTTAATACATCTAGATATAGAAATAAAAAATTCAACAAAATTTATTGATCATTACATAGAATTCAATTAAGATATTGTATGAAAATATTATTTCTTCTATTCTACTTTGAGAATTGGAAGCTTTTTGTTTGAGTGGATGCAAAGAAAAAGAAGAATGTCTACCTTACTTACTTTCTTCCTTTTTCCTTATATCAAAAACTCAATTCAAAATGAAAATGCAATTATCGGCAAGAACAAAACGTCTGTTATGCTTAATATCGTTAGTTTGATCTGTATTTCTATTAATTCTACCCTTTATTGGAGTAGTTTTTTCTTCGGCAAATTGCCGGAAGCATATGCTTTTTTGAATCCAATCGTAGATATTATGCCAGTCATACCCGTGCTTTTTTTCCTCTTAGCTTTTGTTTGGCAAGCCGCTGTAAGCTTTCGATAAGATCCTTTATAATAATTATAATTATCCTAGAAAATGGATGATTTCGTCCAGAAAAGATTCTAAAAATTGATAAAATCAGATAGGTTTTCGAGTATGAACCCTAGACTCGCACACTGAAATTCTTGGATAGTCGCCGTAAATTTAGCTTACGCCCATTTTCTCGTTTTTGACCTCTTTTCGAGTGAAAGACCCTAACCCCCATTAGGGTCTCGCACAAAATCTAAAAAAAAAATATATATAACAATATTTTTTAATAAAAAAACAAATGAATTTGTGACAGTTCATTTCTAATTCTAGAAACAACCTCATTTCTTGGTGTCAAAGTACGATATGGTTTCTAAAAATGGAAGATTTATTCTCTTTTTTTTTCAAAAAAGAATTTGGAGATTGTGTAATGCTTACACTGAAACTCTTCGTTTATACCGTAGTGATATTTTTTGTTTCTCTCTTTATCTTTGGATTCCTATCTAATGATCCGGGGCGCAATCCTGGACGTGAAGAAT